AATTCCATGTGACGATTCTTTTTTCAAATCTTTACGATAGATAAAAGGGATATAAAGAAAAAGTTTAGCTCATCCAAAATTCAGTGAATAGAAATCAAGTAAGTCCGCTCAAGATCGAATTTTGGAAAAAAAATGGGATTCATTAGTCTAGCGTAAGCTACACGAAATAATAGTCGAAAAGAAGAGACTGAAATAAGTAAGTTATGACCTTGGTATTTCTCAAATTGAATAAAATAAAGAAACTTCCTTCTTTATTTCCTTTTTTGCATCTCCTCTAAAAAACAAATTACTAAAAAAAGTAGTTTTTTTTTTACAATAAAAAGTAGAGATTGCAATTTTCTCTGAATTTCTCTTATTTCTCTTTGACTCAGGGATCTGATTCTCTTGATCCTTCTGATTTTGTTTCTATGACATTCCAGATCCTCTCAATCTGTATTGGAGTATATCTCTGTCGAATCAATTGAACCAATTCCTCGTCGTCCGAGGATGACGAGGAATTGTTCTTCTATGTTATTCCAGATCCTCTCGATCTAAATCTAGTTCCTCGTCGTCCAAATCATCCGGCTTTAATTCTTCATATAATGGATTACCAAAATTTAGTATTACTGCCGGCTGTATTTGCTCATCTTCATATAATGGGTTGTCATTATTTAGTATTACTTCCTCTCGATCTAAATCTAGTTCCTCGTCGTCCAAATCATCCGGCTTTAATTCTTCATATAATGGATTACCAAAATTTAGTATTACTGCCGGCTGTATTTGCTCATCTTCATATAATGGGTTGTCATTATTTAGTATTACTTCCTCTCGATCTAAATCTAGTTCCTCGTCGTCCAAATCATCCGGCTTTAATTCTTCATATAATGGATTACCAAAATTTAGTATTACTGCCGGCTGTATTTGCTCATCTTCATATAATGGGTTGTCATTATTTAGTATTACTTCCTCTCGATCTAAATCTAGTTCCTCGTCGTCCAAATCATCCGGCTTTAATTCTTCATATAATGGATTACCAAAATTTAGTATTACTGCCGGCTGTATTTGCTCATCTTCATATAATGGGTTGTCATTATTTAGTATTACTTCCTCTCGATCTAAATCTAGTTCCTCGTCGTCCTCCTCGGACGATTGGAATTGTTCCTCGATGTCATTCCAGATCCTCTCAATCTGGCTTGGAGTAGATCTCTGTCGAATCAATTGAACCAATTCCTCTTCCTCGTCGTCCTCCTCGGACGATTGGAATTGTTCCTCGAAGTCATTCCAGATCCTCTCAAATTGAACCAATTCCTCTTCCTCGTCGTCCTCCTCGGACGATTGGAATTGTTCCTCGAAGTCATTCCAGATCCTCTCAAATTGAACCAATTCCTCTTCCTCGTCGTCCTCCTCGGACGATTGGAATTGTTCCTCGATGTCATTCCAGATCCTCTCAATCTGGCTTGGAGTAGATCTCTGTCGAATCAATTGAACCAATTCCTCGTCGTCCAAATCATCCGGCTTTAATTCTTGAGATAATGGATTATCAAAATTTAGTATATTTTGATTGACTTCCTCTCGATCAAAATCTAGATAAAATAAAGGATTCCAGGGAATTGATCTCTGTGTTGCCAAAGCTTCTTTTTTGAATCTTTCATTCACAGATTCCGTATATCGATGAAAAGATTTTTTTTGTTTTTCTGCAAGTGGAACTCTGCGGATTCTAGTATTTAATATATTAGCCTGACCTTTCGTAAGCGACGATAGCATGAAACGACCATAATGTAAACTACGACTTTGGCGGATAAAGGAAACAGATTTCCATTCATGTTTATTGGTCACAGGTTCGATTTCACCTGTGTTAGTGTTTCCAAAAAAAGAAAATGTAGGGCCAGGTATAATAGTTGATACCCGAGACCAAGTGACTATTACTCGAGATCGAGTTACTATTACCAAAAATAGTAGAATTAGAATTCTTTTTACTAAAAGAAGTAGTTTTTTTTTTACAATAAAAAGTACTTTTCTTCTTTTGAAAAAAATCCTAACCCGTCTTGTGAAATTCAAAAGTACTTTTATTCTTTTGAATAAAATTCCAAAACGCCTTGTGGAAATTCCCGTTTTATTTGTTAGCATAAATTAATTTCTCCCTTTTTTTTTTTAGTTGGTAGTTTTAAAATTGATATAATAGCTTAATAAATAAAATTCAATTTGTCAAGGGTTGCGAAAGTAAAAAATTATTTTTTTTATCTTTTTTTTTTTATTTCCCCCCCCCTTTTTTTGCATGGTAAAGATTGATTGTTATTCTATGTCCTATAGATCTATCAAAAACAGGTCTAAATACATCATAACATGGAACCAAGGCCCTTGTATGAGGGTTTCGAATATTGAGAAAAAATCTTTGCAATACCAATAAAATCAAATAAAAACCTAAATCAAAATAAATACCTAAATACAAAGTTATACATTTATTCTTGAATTAAGTAATAATTATTAGTAGCATAGCCAAAAAGCCTTCTTCCTTATTAAGAATATCCATTATTATAGAACATAATTTGATAAAAGAAGCTCTTTTGCAATAGAAATAAAGATGAGGAAGGGGTTACCTCCTGCTAAGGCAAAGCCTTTATTTAATGAAATTCTTTATTCTTTCATTAAGAACTAATCCAATCTCCCCAAGTAGGATTCGAACCTACGACCAATCAGTTAACAGCCGACCGCTCTACCACTGAGCTACTGAGGAACAACGGCAGATTCTACCTCTTAGAGTTCAACTTTTGTTCTCAACCAATAAACAATATAAGTCCCAAGCTTACTTCGTAACTCTCGGAACTTCGTTGTAGTGTCGTCTCATTTCATATATGCAAGATAGTATTCTCATATTATCAATATTTTTATATTATACTATAATATATATGCAAGATGATATTTCCATATCATCAATATATGAATAATATATGAATCTCTCGAATATATATGTCAGACATCTTTTTTTTTGAATCCATTCTGTCTTACTCTATCAAAAAAGCCTTTCAATCTATGTATCAAATAGAATCTGTGTATCAAATAGAAGAAAAAGGAATGAAGACAAGAAATCATGGATTTTCACGTTTGCTTATTCAAGTGAATAAAAGATAGATTTTTGACTATTGACAAAGAATTGTTGAATTATTATAATAGGACATAGAATAACAATCAATCTTTACCATGCAAAAAAAGGAGTAATCAGCTGTGATAGGTGAAAAAAAAAGGATTGTCAAAAAAAGGATTGTCAAAAAAAGGATTGTCAAAGAAAGAATTGTCAAAGAAAGAATTGTAGTAAAGAAAAGATTTGTAGCTAAGCATTTATCGGAAACATTTGAAAAAATCAAAAAGGGGGAGGAGAGAGAACTAATAGTCACTTGGTCTCGGGCATCAACTATTCTACCCTCAATGGTTGGCCAAACATTCATGAAACTTTTATTTTTTTATTTAATATCTTTAACTTTTATTTTTTTATTTTTTAGAGAGGTGCAATCGAACATATGACAAAAACCAAAAAATCTTATCAATCTGTTCTTGTTGATATGATTATTCACTTGCGGACTCTGGAGACGGAAGAAGCATTCGCTTCCTACCAAATCCAGGACTTATTTTCTTCGGGATTGATCTGTATTTTTAGTCTTAGTCGCCGCGAGTTCCAGGATGTTTATCTACATATCAATTTAAATGTTTTCTCGTCTGGGGATAAAAGAGAAAATTTAAATGTTGACTGGTCTACGATTGACAGGCAAAATTTCAATCGTAAATTTTGGCGTATTTTGGATAATATGGCCAGGATCAAAATCTTGGAAGTGCAGTTAAATACAAAACAAGTAGATAACCTTGCTGAATTCTTTCCACGCAAAATATTCAAGATTTTTCAGAAAAAATCTCTAAAAACGTTTCAGGACCTCATAGATTGTAGAGATTTTTATTCTTTAATCTACTTCTCTGGAAACGATATATATTCATTCCTTGGTGGATTCGAAAACCTTTATAATCATCTGTATTCCTTAAACCAAGCACATCTTTATTGGTTAAGCAAAGCAGATTCTAGCCCCGCAAAAGAATCTAGCATCAAAAAGTCCTTTCAATTCACTCTACTTAAAAAGATTTCGCGTTTGAAGAAGATGGAAAATGTCTTCGAATTCCATACTTTTGAAATTGCTCAATTTTTTGGACGGGATGTATCAAGGCTTCTTAAGGAAGCCGAATTAAACACCCTGAAAGATCTTATAGATTTTGACGATCTATATAATCGAGTCTCACTGTTTCCTCAAAACAATATACAAGAATTCAATCGTGAATTCTCGAAAGTCTATTATTGTTTTTGTTTTTTAGAAGAGATGAAAAAAAGAATAAAAAGAATATAAAGAAGGAAGTTTCTTTATGTTCTTTTTTTCAATTTAAGAAATACCAAGGTTCTACAAGGGCCTTGGTTCCATGTTATGATGTATTTAGACCTGTTTTTGATAGATCTATAGGACATAGAATAACAATCAATCTTTACCATGCAAAAAAAGGAGTAATCAGCTGTGATAGGTGAAAAAAAAAGAATTGTCAAAAAAAGAATTGTAGTAAAGAAAAGATTTGTAGCTAAGCATTTATCGGAAACATTTGAAAAAATCAAAATGGGGGAGGAGAGAGAAATAATAGTCACTTGGTCTCGGGCATCAACTATTATACCCTCAGCCATACAATCATGAAACTTTTATTTTTTTATAAATACTAAGAGAGGTGCAATCGAACCTATGACCAATAAACATGAATGGAAATCTGTTTCCTTTATCCGCCAAAGTCGTAGTTTACATTATGGTCGTTTCATGCTATCGTCGCTTAAGGAAGGTCAGGCTAATATATTAGGTACTACCATACGAAGAGTTCTACTTGCAGAAATAAAAGGAACACGTATAACACATGCTACATTTCAATTGAAAGAAAAACAAGAAAAATCTTTTCATCAATATAGTACTATACCTGGTATAAGAGAATCTGTAGATGAAATATTACAAAATCTCAAGACAATTGTCTTGAAAAGCCTCACCAATCAAGTTATCAAAGCATCGATATCGATTTCGGAGAGTGGTCCAATGCTTTTTACTGCCAAAAATATAAACCTACCGGATTTTGTTCACATAGTCAACGAAGACCAACCTATTGCGTATATAACAGGACCAATAGATTTATCAATTGAATTGATATTAGAACGAGATAGAGGGTATCACCCTCGACACTTAGATACTGCTTCGAAGATTAGAAATCATAGGGGAATTAATGGATTTGAAAGTAGAAGTTTCAATGGAAATGTAAAAAGAAGTGTCGTCAATGACAATGTCAAATATGGCGATTATAGCGATGAAAATTGCAGTTTTACTTTTCCCATAGATAGCACATTTACTCCTGTGCTACAGGTCAATTATACGTATCATGCTAATAAACAGTATTATGATCCGCTTAAAAAAAAAATTGACTCCGAGGAAATACTATTTCTCGAGATATGCACGAATGGAAGTTTGACTCCTGTAGAAGCACTTCGTGAAGCTTGTCTTCATTTGATTGATTTTTTTCAAATTTTGCCCCTCTTATGAATATGAAGAAGAAAATCTCTTTTTGAGAGAAAGGGATGAAAAGGATTTCTTTTTGATATTTCAACAAATTTTTCAGAAATATCTGCGTATGGATATACAAAAGTCATGGTATAATATAAAACAAATCGTTATCAACACTCCGTATTTTTTTTGCAGGACATATAATGAATCAAATATCTTTCGGAGGAATCAAAAAAGATGAAACAAAATAAACTCAAAAAGATGATTACAAGTGGAGAACAAATGGAAGAGAAACGAAAAAATATAGAGAAAGAATTACTTGAAGAAGAACTAGATTTAGATCAAGAGGAACTGGATAAAATGAATGAAGATAAACTCGAATCAGATGAAGAGGAATTCAACAAATTGATTGGAAAGAAATATACTCGAAACGAAATAGAGCAACTATTTCTTCTCGCAGAAATAGAAACAAAAGCAGAAATAGAAGAAAAAGAAAAAAACCTTGCTTATGATGAAGATGCTAATCAAAATTCAAAAAAATCAATAAAATCAGAAGAATCAACTGAATCTGAGGAATCACAAGAATCAGAAGAATCAACAGAATCTGAGGAATCACAAGAATCAGAAGAATCAACAAAATATGAAGAATCAGAAGAATCAACAAAATATGAAGAATCAGAACAATCAACAGAATCTGAGGAATCACAAGAATCAGAAGAATCAACAAAATATGAAGAATCAGAAGAATCAACAAAATATGAAGAATCAGAAGAATCAACAGAATCTGATGAATCACAAGAATCAGAAGAATCAACAGAATCTGAAGAAGATATACCTTACATGGATAAGGTCGATTCTTATCAAAGAAAAACAGGTTTGACTGACGCTGTTCAAACAGGAATAGGTCAACTCGACGGTATCCCTGTAGCACTTGCGGTTATGGATTTTGAGTTTATCGGAGGAAGTATGGGATCGGTAGTGGGTGAAAAAATAACCCGTCTAATTCAATATGCTACGAGAAAATCCTTACCTCTCATCATTTGTTGTGCTTCTGGAGGAGCTCGTATGCAAGAAGGAAGTTTCAGCTTAATGCAGATGGGTAAAATATCTTCGACTTTATTGAATTTTCAATTCCATGAAAACTTATTTTTAGTGTCACTTCTGACATCGCCTACAACAGGTGGTGTCACAGCCAGTTTTGGAATGCTTGGCGATATAATTATTGGTGAACCAGATGCAACCATTGCATTTGCAGGTAAAAGAGTGATTGAAGAAGTAATGAAGATCGAAGTACCCGAGGGTGTACAGGAAGCTGAATACTTATTGGAAAAGGGCTCGTTGGATTCAATTGTACCGCGTAATCTTTTCAAAGGTGTTCTTAGTGAATTATTGGCGTTCCACGGTATCTTTCATTTTTCTAAAAATAGAGGAGGTTTATGCTAAAAATATTATCTGCATTTCTATTCGATTTATGGAATCGTTTTGTTATATTTTTTATTATGTTTTGCTCATTTTGGTTTGATCCACGATTTTATATCGTGGAACTTGATTCTTTCACGAATAATTTCGAATTGTACATTTTTTTCTATGTGTTCTATAAATTCGTGATAGAGATTTTTCTCTATTTTATAGGATGCATTTTGAAAATGTTCAAATTTCGGAATATTCATTTAGAAAACCAAATTGACCAATATGCTAAGCTCATTCACGGGCTTATGCTAGCCTATACATTAATGTCCATTAACGAAGATGAGTTAATGGAATTAATGTATAGCGGTTTTTTTGTATTCCGATTCATTTTTTTGAGATTTCGTATTGATTTTCAATTCAAAATCTTTTATCGCAGATTTTTGATTATATTGATTCTAATCCTTATTTTCAAGATAATCAAAAACTTTTTTGATAAGTGAGAAAATCTTTTTGAAATGAACTCTGATATGATAAATAATAAGATTTCGAGTATTTTTATATCCCTAAAACTAATAAAGAAGACTCATCTGTCTGGAAAAAAGAATGATTCTTTCTTTTAATGGGTCTTCTCCTTTTCTTTCTTTGACACTTTCTTTATTTTCATATATTGTATTTATTCTGACCTCGATACTTAAGAAAGCTAAAGCCAACCGATAATATGGGATTTTATCCCGTCTGAGTTCTGATAATAAATGATCTTATATCGTATATTAGAATTCACTAACGTCTTATTTTCTAATGAATAAAGGAGACTCGTATGAACGAAGATCTTAGGATGTGGTTACAGTGGTTACGAATTTTTGATGATTTTGATAAAAAGCTCTCGACTTTAAAAAGACGAGAGTGTCCGTATCAAAATTTTACGGTTGAATGTTTCTTCGGCCAGAAAGTGGGCGAACTCCTTTTTTCAAGTTTAGGTATGAGGACGGTCCGTGATTTGGTCGATGCGGAGGCCCTAATAATTTTTGAAACCGTTTTTGATTTTTCAGAAGAAACGGATAGAAAAAAATTTCACGAGAGCTTCCTCAAAGTATACGAATTCTTTAAGAGCTATTAATTAGACAAATACAATTATGATTCTTTGATTCGTTTTTTTCTTTTATGTTCATACAGCGATTTCTATATTGATAACCAAGATCAAGAATATAACCTACCCGTTCATCCCAAAATTTTTGAATTGATGATAGGATATCCTATTTTAATAGGATATCCTATTTTAATTAAAGCAATCGAGCGATTTTGTCTTTTTTCCATTCTGAATTATTGTATTATCTCTTATTATTTGATATAATAAGAATATGAATGTTAGTTTGTTTTTTTTTTAATACATAAAAATAAAAGAAATCAAATGAAGAAATGGGATTTTATCCCGTCTGTTTTCTGAAAAAAATTCAGAATTCAGATATTATTTTTTGATAAAAAAGGAGACTCGTATGAACGAAGATCTTAGGATGTGGTTACAGGTGTTTGTTAGTTTTGAGAAAAAGCTCTCGACTTTAAAAAGACGAGAGTGTCCGTATGAGAGATTTACCGTTGAATTTTTCTTCGGCCAGAGAGTGGGCGCACTCCTTTACTCAACTTTGGGTAACTCAACTTTGGGTATGAGGACGGTCCGTGATTTGGTCGATGCGGAGGCCCTAATAATTTTTGAAACCGTTTTTGATTTTTCAGAAGAAACGGATATAGATGATTTTTGCGAGGGCTTCCTACATTTATACGAATTCTATAAGAGCTATTAATTAGACAAATACAATTATGATTCTTTGATTCGTTTTTTTCTTTTATGTTCATACAGCGATTTCTATATTGATAACCAAGATCAAGAATATAACCTACCCGTTCATCCCAAAATTTTTGAATTGATGATAGGATATCCTATTTTAATTAAAGCAATCGAGCGATTTTGTCTTTTTTCCATTCTGAATTATTGTATTTATTCTGACCTCGATACTTAAGAAATTGGGTAAGCTAAAGCCAACCGATAATATGGGATTTTATCCCGTCTGAGTTCTGATAATAAACGATCTTATATCGTATATTAGAACTCACTTTATCTTATTTTCTAATGAATAAAGGAGACTCGTATGGAACAAGTTCAAGTTAGAAATAGCAGCTTTTCAGATAAGTTTTATTATTCCGTAATAGTACGTACATGTTTTCAAAAAGACAATTATGATTCTTTGATTCGTTTTTTTCTTTTATGTTCATACAGCGATTTATATATTTATAACCAAGATCAAGAATATAACCTACCCGTTCATCCCAAAATTTTTGAATTGATGATAGGATATCCTATTTTAATTAAAGCATTTCTAGTTTTAAGATTGAAAATCCACGAAAAGGACAAACTTTACAATTTTGTAATAAAAGATATAAAAAAGTATTTTTCTATTGCTCAGAGTGCTTATGATAATAGAAATTCAGAATACCAAAATAATCTTAAGCCAGAGGAGCCAGAGGAGCCAGAGGAACCAGAGGAGCCAGTTGATCCAAAGGATGTATTTGCGCCATTCGGTCATTTATGGACTTTTTGTAAAAATTGTGAGACATCCATTTACAAACAATATGCGCAAAAAAACAAATATATTTGTCAACATTGTGGATTTCATTTACAAATGGAGAGTTTCGATCGAATCGAATCTTTTATTGATTCGGGTACTTGGGATTCTATGGATGAGAATATGGTTTCTACTGATCCCTATGAGATTCTTAGAAAAAACCTTGCGTCTGCTTCAAAAGATTCTGAAGAATTTATCGAATCACAAGAAGCAGATGAATTTGATAAAGGAGGGCCGTATGAGAAATCGAAATAACCTCAAAAAGGAATTTATTTTGAGGATCGTCAAGAATTCTCGAAATATGATAAAATCAATCCAATCTCAAGATATGAGATTGATTTTAATAATATCGGTGTATATTTGTATAGGAATAATATTATTAATTATCTTAATTAAGATAATTAATAATATTATTCCTAGATTGAAACCGGTATTTTCGATAATTCAATTGATACTTTCGATGATCCTCTTTATCTTAAAATTGATATTTTCGATAATCCTCTTTATCTTAAATAGCATAATTAAGTTCATTATTTCTATCATCAATATCATGATAGAAATAATGAAATTTATTATTAAATTTCTTTTGAAAATAATTAATAATTATATATATTTTGAAAATAATTATATATATTTTAAATGAAATATTAAGACTTTTAAGATAAAAAGGATTATCGAAAATACACATGCTACATTTCAATTGAAAGAAAAACAAGAAAAATCTTTTCATCAATATAGTACCATACCTGGTATAAGAGAATCTGTAGATGAAATATTACAAATGCAGGTTAAAGAGTGATTGAAGAGATCTATCTCCTTCTATCCAAATCAAATCCTCCATTTGATTTGGATAGAATAAGAAAGTAGTATATGAATCAATCCAAGTTTTTGTGTATACTAGATTCAAATAACTGGCATAATTCTGATTTTTTGATTTTTCCTGATCGGAAAAATCATCCATGAAAAAGAAAGAAAAAAGATAGAAAAATTTGGTTTTTTATGGTCAAAAATTCATTCACTCCTATTATTTCACAAGAAGAAAATAAGGGTTCTGTTGAATTTCAAGTATTCAGTTTCACCAATAAGATACAGAGGCTTACTTCCCATTTAGAATTGCACAAAAAAGATTTTTTATCGGAAAGGGGTCTACGAAAAATTCTGGGAAAACGTAAACGGTTGCTGGCTTATTTGTCAAAGAAAAATCGAGTACGTTATAATAAATTAATTGATCAGTTGAATATTCGAGAGCCACAAACTCGTTAATTTCATTGTTTGAATTTTTTTTAGTAGTATTCGATTTTTCATTTTGATGAGCCTCACTTTGAGGAATTCATGGAATAATGAATTCAGGAAGAAAAGATATGACTGTACCGGTTACAAGAAAAGATATCATGATAGTCAATATGGGTCCTCACCACCCATCAATGCATGGTGTTCTTCGACTGATCCTTACTCTCGATGGTGAAGATGTTATTGATTGTGAACCCATATTGGGCTATTTACACAGAGGAATGGAAAAAATAGCGGAAAACCGAACAATTATACAATATCTACCTTATGTAACACGGTGGGATTATTTAGCTACTATGTTCACAGAGGCAATAACGGTAAATGCACCAGAAAAATTGGAAAATGTTCAAGTACCTCAAAGAGCTAGCTATATCCGAGTTATTATGCTGGAATTGAGCCGTATAGCTTCTCATTTGTTATGGCTTGGACCTTTTATGGCAGATATCGGTGCACAGACTCCTTTCTTCTATATTTTCAGAGAGAGAGAATTGATATACAACCTATTCGAAACCGCCACAGGTATGCGAATGATGCATAATTATTTCCGCATCGGGGGGGTAGCTGCTGATCTACCTTATGGATGGATAGAGAAATGTTTCGATTTCTGCGATTATTTCTTAACAGGAGTTGTTGAATATCAAAAACTGATTACACGGAATCCCATTTTTTTGGAACGAGTGGAAGGAGTGGGCATTATTCGTGGAGAAGAAGCAGTAAATTGGGGTTTATCCGGGCCAATGTTACGAGCTTCTGGAATCCAATGGGATCTTCGTAAAGTTGATAATTATGAGTGTTACAATGAATTCGATTGGGAAATCCAATGGCAAAAAGAAGGAGATTCATTAGCTCGTTATTTAGTACGAATCGGTGAAATGAGGGAATCCATAAAAATGATTCAACAGGCTCTAGAGGGAATTCCTGGAGGACCCTATGAGAATTTAGAAGTCCGACGCTTTGATAGAGCAAAGAATTACGAATGGAATGATTTTGCATATAGATTTATAAGTAAAAAACCTTCACCCAATTTTGAATTGTCGAAACAAGAACTTTATGTGAGAGTGGAAGCCCCAAAAGGGGAATTAGGGATTTATTTGATAGGAGATAATAGTGTTTTCCCCTGGAGATGGAAAATTCGTCCACCCGCTTTTATCAATTTGCAAATTCTTCCTCAGCTAGTTAAAAGAATGAAATTGGCTGATATCATGACGATATTAGGTAGTATAGATATCATTATGGGAGAAGTTGATCGTTGAAATGATAATTGATACGACAGAAGTACAAACTATCAATTCTTTCTCTACATTGGGATTTTTCAAAGAAGTCTATGGACTGATATGGATTGTACCTATTTTGACCCTGATATTGGGAATCACAATAGGGGTACTAGTAATTGTTTGGTTAGAAAGAGAAATATCTGCAGCGATCCAACAGCGTATTGGGCCTGAATATGCTGGTCCGTTGGGAATTCTTCAAGCTATAGCAGATGGGACTAAATTACTTTTGAAAGAGGATCTCCTCCCATCTCGAGGAGATATTCGTCTGTTTAGTGTTGGACCGTCTATAGCAGTCATATCAGTTCTACTAAGCTATTTAGTAATTCCTTTTGAGTATCGTCTTGTTTTAGCTGATCTCGATATAGGTGTTTTTTTATGGATCGCCATTTCAAGTATTGCTCCTATTGGTCTTCTTATGTCAGGATATGGATCGAATAATAAATATTCCTTTTCAGGTGGTCTACGAGCTGCTGCTCAATCTATTAGTTATGAAATACCATTAACTCTATGTGTATTATCAATATCTCTACGTGTGATTCGTTGGAATATGAACTTTTACCTCTTTTTCTTCTAGAAATCAAAGAACAAAAAGAGGTTCAATGTATTAAATAGATATTCTCATTTTTTTATTCAGCATTCAGGTTGATGAGTTAAATCAGATAGTTATATGAGTGAAACAAAACAGCTTATCCATTTGTAGTAAGAAGAAAAAATCTCATTCCCTGTGTACAAGAATCAAGTTGAAGTAAACATAAGCAGCGTAACCTGTTTACCCCAAGATTCCGATTTTTTGATTAGTCATCATATCTTGAAGCGGGTGCAAACAAAAGATCAACTGTATGGAGTTTCTACTACTTTCTTGTATTTATTACTATACCGGCGATCAATCAAAAGTCAGTGGACAGTTAGGAACACCAAGGTACACAAAAGATTAGTAATCGAGATAATGTAAGGTATCAAAAAAGAGGTTTTTCCACATAAAACGAATCATAATAAGGACTTGAAATTGGTAGAAATGATCAAGTAGTACTTCCCTACGATTCCGATCTAGAGTATGCTCCTATTCACTGATTAAAGAAATGACTATCAAGAACGAATTAATCTTTTATTTTTTTTTGAAGTACCCTCCCCTGAGACAGAAGAAGAGGAAAAAAGAAATGGAATGCCATATATGGAATGAATAATAAAAAAAAATCTTTCTTTATTCTTTCTTCCATATTCATACATATAAAATTCTTATCATGATTCATGAACTAATGCCTAATTCTTTCTATTTATTGATATAACGAGTATTTTATTGAAAGATTCAGTTATTACCGAACAAAGAGAGATTCTCATTATAAAGGATAAGATCAATTCGGAAGCAACTTTTTGATTATTCCAGCAGACAGAATTCCATTGGTCTTGGGACTCTCCGATGTATCTTTATTCTATCTACCCCAAAGAAAGATGCCGATAATACCGAACTAGTCCTTACATTTTTTGTGGCCATAGAGGAGCTGTATGAAGCTGAGGTTTCATGTACGGTTTTGAAATAGCGATGAAAACAGTGATGTTATTTTCGACTATGATTATCTAACAGTTCAAGTACAGTTGATATAGTTGAAGCACAGTCCAAATATGGTTTTTGGGGGTGGAATCTGTGGCGTCAGCCTATAGGCTTTCTAGTTTTTCTAATTTCTTCTCTAGCCGAATGTGAGAGATTGCCCTTTGATTTACCAGAAGCAGAGGAGGAATTAGTAGCAGGTTATCAAACCGAATATTCGGGTATCAAATATGCTCTCTTTTATCTTGCTTCTTACCTAAATCTATTAGTTTCTTCATTATTTGTCACAATTCTTTACTTAGGTGGGTGGAATTTCTCTATTCCGTACATATCTATTCCTGAACTTTTCAGAATAAATAAAATGGTTGGAATTTTTGGAATGACAATTGGTATCTTTATTACATTAGCTAAGGCTTATTTTTTTCTCTTAATTTCTATCACAACAAGATGGACTTTACCGAGGATGAGAATAGACCAGTTATTAAATCTTGGATGGAAATTTCTTTTACCTATTTCTCTAGGTAATCTGTTATTAACAACTTCTTCTCAACTTGTCTCACTATAAATAACAGAATACGATAACAAGATTCTCGATTCATAATCTCTCTCAAACAAGAGAAAGAAACTCCCATTTTCTCATTGATATTTACAATATGTTCCCTATGGTAACTGGGTTCACGAATTATGGTCAACAAACAATACGAGCTGCAAGGTACATTGGTCAAAGTTTCATAATTACCTTATCCCACACAAATCGTTTACCTGTCACTATTCAATATCCTTATGAAAAATCGATCATGTCAGAGCGTTTCCGGGGTCGAATCCACTTTGAATTTGATAAATGTATTGCTTGTGAAGTATGTGTTCGTGTATGCCCGATAGATCTACCCGTTGTTGATTGGAGATTGGAAAGAGATATTAAAAAGAAACAATTGCTTAATTATAGTATTGATTTCGGGGTTTGTATATTTTGCGGTAATTGTGTCGAGTATTGTCCAACAAACTGTTTATCAATGACTGAAGAATATGAACTTTCTACTTATGATCGTCATGAATTGAATTATAATCAAATTGCTTTAGGTCGGTTACCAATCTCCATAATTGGAGATTACACAATTCAAACTGTTATGAATTCGACTCAAATCCAAAGAGACAAAGAGAATTCCTTTGATTCAAGAACGATTACTAATTACTAAGATTTTTTTTGGTTAGTCAGTAACTACAAAGAAAACTAATAACTATTGATTGTCGAAAATATTGAAACTGAGAATCTATTTTTCGTGATGGGATGATTTCGAAATATACCATTTGAACCACTATTCAAACTAGTCTTTTTTCGGATAAAGATTCTATTTACATTAATCCATATTCCCATTTCATTCTATGACAAATGGATCATAAACTATATTATATACAAGAAGAAAAGAGGGTAACCCCTTTTCCTTTCCTGGACCTTTTAGTACGGTCATGATATATTTTAAGTTCTTTGTTTTTTTTTTATACATAATGGATTTACCTGGACCAATACATGATATTCTTGTGGTATTTCTGGGATCAGTTCTTGTATTAGGGGGTCTAGGGGTAGTATTACTTACCAATCCAATTTATTCTGCCTTTTCGTTGGGATTGGTTCTTATTTCTATATCTTTATTCTATATTTCATTGAACTCCTATTTTGTAGCTGCCGCACAGCTCCTTATTTATGTCGGAGCCATAAATGTATTGATCTTATTTGCTGTAATGTTCATGAATGGTTCAGAATATTCCAAAGATTCCTATCTTTGGACCATTGGAGATGCGGTAACTTCACTGGTTTGTACAACTATTCTTTTTTCACTAATGACTACTATCCCAGATACATCATGGTACGGGATTCTTTGGACTACAAGATCAAACCAAATTATAGAACAGGACCTCATAAATAACGTTCAACAAATTGGGATTCATTTAGCAACAGATTTTTTTCTTCCCTTTGAACTCATTTCTATAATTCTTTTAGTTTCCTTGATAGGTGCAATTACTATGGCTCGACAATAATAAATACTTAGAACGATTCCAAATTCTTAGAATTCTCAATTCTAAATAAAAAAACTCTAAATTTTTGGTCCTTTTTTATTTTTTACCTTATCTTAATCTCTTTTTTCCTTATTTCATTTCCTAAAAAAAGTAAAATTTATTATGTGGGAAATCAAAATATCTTTATCCATTTTAATCAATCAAAAAAATATTTTATCTTTATTACTTTATTGATATATCTTTATTACCTTATTATTAATAATAAATCAAAAAATTTTAAATTTTTATATTTGACTTAAAGTGTTATTGTCTTATTTCTTATTTATTTTTTACATTATTCTTGAACTTAAAATATTTTAATAAAGATTAAGAATTGGTGGATCAAAATTTCAGAAAAGAAAAAAATATAAATTAACAATTAATCTTCTTAATATCTTATGGAACATATATATCAATACGCATGGATAATACCTTTTCTTTCACTTCCAGTTCCGATATCCATAGGGCTTGGACTTTTACTTATTCCGACAGCAATAAAAAATATTCGTCGTATATGGGCTTTTCCAAGTATTTTATTTTTAATAATAACTATGATATTTTCCTTGAATTTTTCTATTCAAGAAATAAATGGGAGTTTGATTTATCAATACCTATGGTCTTGGACCATTAATAAAGATTTTTCCTTAGAATTCGGATATTTGATTGACTCACTTACCTCAATTATGTTAACACTCATTACTACTGTTGGAATCACAGTTCTTATTTATAGTGACAATTATATGTCTCATGATCAAGCATATTTGAGATTTTTTGCTTATTTGAATCTTTTCAATGCTTCTATGTTGGGACTAGTTACAAGTTCAAATTTAATACAAATTTATATTTTTTGGGAAATAGTCGGAATATGCTCCTATTTGCTAATAGGATTTTGGTTTACACGGCCACTCGCTGCAAATGCCTGCCAAAAAGCTTTTGTAACTAATCGTGTAGGCGATTTTGGTTTATTATTAGGAATTTTAGGTTTTTATTGGATAATTGGTAGTTTCGAATTTCGAGATTTATTTGAAATAACTAATAATTTAATCCAAAAAAATGGAGTAAATTCTTTATTTACTACTTTATGTACCTTTTTATTATTTGTTGGTGCAATTGCTAAATCCGCACAATTCCCACTTCACATATGGTTACCTGATGCCATGGAAGGACCCACCCCTGTTTCTGCTCTTATACACGCTGCTACCATGGTAGCAGCGGGGGTTTTTCTTGTAGCTCGACTCTTTCCTCTTCTCTTAATAACACCTAATATAATGCATATTATTTCTTTAATAGGTTTAATAACATTATTCTTAGGAGCTACTTTGGCTCTTGCTCAAATAGACATTAAAAGAAGTTTAGCCTATTCTACAATGTCTCAATTGGGTTACATTATACTAGCTTTAGGTATAGGTTCGTCTCGAACTGCTTTATTTCATTTGATTACCCATGCTTACTCTAAGGCTTTATTGTTTTTAGGATCTGGATCTATTATTCATTCAATGGAACCTGTTGTTGGATATTCACCGTATAAGAATCAAAATATGGTTCTTATGGGTGGTTTAACTAAATATATTCCAATTACAAGAACTGCCTTTTTATTGGGTACACTGTCTCTTTGTGGTATTCCACCCCTTGCCTGTTTTTGGTCTAAAGATGAGATTCTTAGTAATAGTTGGTTGTATTCTCCAATTTTTGGGATAATAACTTACTTCACAACAGGATTAACAGCATTTTATATGTTTCGAGTATATTTACTTACTTTTGATGGATATTTGCGTATTCATTTTCAAGGTTACAGTAGTACTAAAACAAATTTGTTTTATTCAATATCTCTATGGGGTAAAAGTATGTCCAAAAGATCAAACACCGATATAAATTTGCCTTTATCAACAATACATAAAAAAGTTTCCTTTTTTTTTAAAGAAAAAAAAAATAACGTAAAAAATAAGATATATTACTTTAATACTTTTTTTACAAATAAATATACTTCTATATATCCTCATGAATTAGACAATACTATGCTCTTTCCTCTTCTCCTATTAGTACTTTTTACTATGTTCATTGGTTCAATAGGAATTTGCTTTGATCCAAGAGGAATAGATCTTGATTTATTATCGAAATGGTTAACTTTATCAAAAGACCCTTTCATTGAAAGTTCAAATCAATGTGTAATTTTCTATGAATTCTTTCAAAATGTAATCATTTCAGTAAGTATAGCAACTTTTGGATTATGCATAGCATTCACTTTCTATGGATCTATAAATTCCTTTTTTCCGAATTTATATCTATTTAATTTTTTTCTTAAAAAAGGTATTAAAAGAAATTTTTTAGACCAAATACAAAATGCAATATATAATTGGTCATATAATCGTGGTTACATAGATATTGTTTATACTAGTGTTTTTACATTGGGTATAAGAAGATTAAGCAAGTTCACTGAATTTTTTGATAGACATATAGTTGATGGAATTCCAAATGGAATTGGTATTACAAGTTTTTTTATAGGAGAAGGAATTAGGTATATAGGAAATGGGAGAGTCTCATCTTATTTATTCTTTTATTTATCTTTTGTATCTTTCTTTTTTTTAATCTTCTTATTTTTTTCATTAATACACATTTAATATACATATATTTAAAAATGTTAGAAATTCTTTTATTTCTAATTGAAAAACATATGGAAATTGAAAACATATTGAAACACATATATTCTATAGAAGTATAGAAGAAAATCTTCTCTGTAGTTCAATAGATAACTAAATATCTTATAGTTGAGTAATATGAGTATTAGAAAAATATTAGTATTAGATAAAAATAAAATATATAACTAAAGTTTTATTGAAAGAATTCAATAGTCTTTTCTTTTTACTCAAGTTATATATTATATATAAATATATTATTCTTAACTTCAATAAGATTCTCCTAAGATTCTCCATTGTTTTTTTTATTATTTTATGCTCCTTTTCTTTCATTTAAATACCTAATAATATAAATGAAAATACATTATTTATTATTTTTTGAAAGTTAAATCAAAAAAATATCGAAGAGTTTTTTCCTCTTAGCTTAGATATTTTATTTATATTAGGAAATATAAAAAATGATATAATAAATAATTCTTAATTCTTTCTTTTGAACAAAAAATGTCTTTCACATAAAAAAAAATAAAAAAACTTCCTTTCAATGGCAGTTCCAAAAAAACGTACTTCTATGTCAAAAAAACGTATTCGTAGAAATATCTGGAGAAAAAAAGCATATTTAACTGTAGTAAAAACCTGTTCTTTAGTAAAATCACTTTCTATTGGAAATTCAAAAAGTTTTATTGAAAAAAAACCAAATAAAAGAACTTTTGGTTTTTACAGAATAGATATAGATTAAAATGCTATAGATTAGAGAACTAGCTTTGAAATAACTGATTCATATTAATTTCAATCTCTTATTTTTTGAATTATTTTTTTTTTTTAGTAAAATTTTGATTAGGATACACTCTAATTAGAACTAATATTTATTATTATATATAATATTTAGTTTTTCCTAAGACGGATATTTTAGAATTTTAAGTACTTAAATTAATGAATTTTTCACAATAGAAGAAAAATCTTTTCTTTTTTCTATTGTGAAAAGTTTAATAGGACTTCAATCAATATAAATTGAGATTTATATTTTCCCTATATATTTCTATTTTTATAGAAATTTTTATAATATTTTTATAATAGAGCTATAAATTTTTACCATTTTGCATTTATTTTTCTTATTTCTACTAAGTACTAAGATATTCAATAATTAATATGAAGAAATAAAAAAATTTTATTCTTATCATTCTTAATAAGAAAATAAGATAAATACAAAAAAAATGAAAAAATGAAAAATGGCAGTAATATATTATATAAAAGAAGCAGGATTTTTTCTAAATAATCAATATAAGATGAAACAAATCTTCTTTATTGATTCTCAAGTTTCTTAGAATTTTTGAATCTTGACAATTAATCATGAATTCCATTATTATTGAAAACAAGCCGCCATGGTGAAATTGGTAGACACGCTGCTCTTAGGAAGCAGTACATAACGTATCTCGGTTCGAGTCCGAGTGGCGGCATGACTATATACATGTTCAAATATATTGAAAAATTCTAAATTCAAAATTTATTATCAAAAATTAATAATGTGATGTATAAAATTTATTTATTAATGTAATGAGAATTCTTTAATTGATTTTCAAAATTCTTATTTCAATATTGAATTTTTGAATCTTGACAACTTCTTATGAATTCAACTTGAATTTAAAATTCAAGTTACCATGTTTCCTATTAAAATTAGGAGACATGCTGTTCTTAGCAGTAACAAACATATCTAGGTTCGAGTCCGAATAGAATTTTGGAATCTTTACAACTTCTTATGATTCAATTAGAATTTAAAATAAGCCGCTATGCTATGGTGGACCAAGGTAGATATGATTGGTATAAACTGTCAATATGTTGTGTTCACACATTGCTGAGCTTGCAAGACAATTTTTTTCAGTGTCTGACGATTGACCACTGCTTAACAAAAGTAAAGCAGCAGTACGCTAGACTAGAGCAGGACGCTCCTCTGAGCAGTGGATTGGAGTATTTATTACCATTGCTTACTGTTGGAAGGTGAGCAGTATCTGCGCCTTCTGCAGTGTGGTACAATACGTGGACACACTGTTGTAAACAGCAGTTAGCTTATTGCTCTTACTACTAGTATTGTATTTATTAGTGATATTTTTAGTAAAAGCTTTCTTTGTGGTAAATGTTTCAAACCAGCTTCTTAATGGAAGTTTGAAACTAACTTCTTGGTTCGAATCCGAGTGGCGGCATGGCTTTATATATGTTAAAATATATTGAGAAATTCAAAATCCTGTAAGGAGAATTCTTTTATGATATTTCTAAATATAGAACATATATTAACTCATATATCTTTTTCAATTATTTCAATTGTCATTATAATTAATTTGATTACCTTATTATTTGGCGAAATTGTTGAATTACGTAATTCCTTAGAAAAAGGGATGATTATTATTTTTTTATCTACAACTGAATTATTAATTTTTCGTTGGATTTATTCAGGGTACTTTCCATTAAGTAATTTATATGAGTCTTTAATCTTTCTTTCATGTAGTTTTTGTGTTATTCATATGGTTCCAAAGACTCAGAATCATCAAAATGAGTTAAACACAATAACTACACCAAGTACCATTTTGACTCAAGGTTTTGCCACATCAGGTTTCTGTCTCTCAGCAGAAATGCATAAGTCCACAATATTAGCACCTGCACTACAATCTCAGTGGTTAATGATGCATGTAAGTATGATGTTGTTGAGTTATGGAGCTCTTTTATGCGGATCTTTATTATCAGTTGCTCTTTTAACTCTTACATGTCAGAAAAAGATTAATTTTGAGAAATTACGTCATTCTGTTCCAAACGGCCAAATTCATTATTGGAAAGAAAAGATAAATATTTTGAAAAAAAACTCCTTTGCTTTATCTCCAAACTATTACAAATATGAATTAATTGAGCGTTTGGATTATTGGAGTTATCGTGTTATTAGTTTCGGATTTATCCTTTTAACCTTAGGTATTCTTTGTGGAGCAGTATGGGCTAATGAAGCTTGGGGATCCTATTGGAATTGGGATCCAAAAGAAACTTGGGCATTTATAACTTGGATTATATTTGCAATTTATTTGCATATTAGAATGAATCAAAACTGTAAAGGTAAAAATTCTGCGTTTATAGCTTCTATTGGATTTCTTATTATTTGGATATCTTACTTTGGTATCAATCTTTTAGGAATAGGTTTACATAGCTACGGTTCATTCAGATTTATATAAAAATTGAATTTTTATATTAAAAAACAGACCATATCTATATCTATAGGAATTAATTAAGGAAAAACTAAAAGAAAAAAGATTTTTTTATATTATATAAAAAAAATCTATATATATAAATCTTTATATTGAGTTTTTGAGAATTTTAAAAGAATTCTCAAAAACTCAACATATATCTTCTCGGATTAGAATTTCGTTCGTTTTAGAATAAAACGAAAAAATCTTTTATAATTTATAAAATTTCAATAGAAAAATTCTATTTTATTTTTTATTATAGATAGAAGCTTCAATTTTATTCCAAATGAATAAAATACTATCTATGATAATAATTAGACAAGATAGTTTGCACTCTCTCAATGGATAATGATAAAATAAAATCAGGATAAATACCAATTCCTATTATTGGTAAAAAAAGACAGGTTGAAAGAAAGACTTCTCGTGATCCAGAATCCGAATCAAAAAAATTCGAGTTTGAAATATGAAATAACTTGTAGCCATAGAACATCTGACGTAATATAGATAAAAAATAAATTGGGGTTAATATTATTCCAACAGCCATTACGAAAGTAGTTATGATTTTTGGTATTAAAAAATATTTTTGACTAATAATAAGTCCCATGAATACTAAAAATTCTGCAATAAAACCGCTCATTCCTGGTAATGCAAAAGAAGCCGTCGAAAAACTACTGAACAAAGCAAATATTTTAGGCATTGAGATAGATATCCCTCCCATTTCTTCAAGATAAAAAAAATGAATTCTATCACAACTCGTCCCTACCAAGAAAAAAAACGCAGCACCAATAAATCCATGAGAAAGCATTTGTAAAATAGCTCCATTTAGTCCTATGTCGGTTATAGAACCAATTCCTATAGCTATAAAACCCATATGAGATACAGAAGAATATGCTATTCTCTTTTTTAAATTGCGTTGACCAAGAGAAGTTGAAGCTCCATAAATAATTTGTATCGTTCCTATTATTACCAACCAAGGAGAAAATATAGAATGAGCATGGGGTAATAATTCCATATTAATCCGAATTAATCCATATGCTCCCATTTTCAATAAAATACCAGCTAAGAGCATACATGTACTATAATGTGCTTCTCCGTGGGTATCTGGTAACCATGTATGCAAGGGTATAATTGGCAATTTGATAGCATATGCAATAAGAAAGCCGATATAAAATGTGATTTCTAATACGATAGGATATGATTGATTAATTAATCTTTCAAAATCTAGTACTGGTTTATTGGAAGCATACAAACCCATACCTAGAACTCCAGTTAATAAAAAGATAGATCCTCCTGCTGTGTATAAAATGAATTTAGTAGCCGAGTAAAGACGTTTCTTACCCCCCCACATGGATAAAAGTAAGTAAATGGGAATTAATTCTAGTTCCCACATGATAAAGAAAAGTAAAAGGTCTTGAGAAAAAAATAATCCCATTTGACCACTATACATTGCTAACATTAGAAAATAAAACAATTGGCAATTTCGAGTAATTGGCCAAGCTGCTAAACTGGCTAAAGTAGTAATAAAGCCTGTGAATAAAATAAGTTCTATGGAAAGCCCATCAACTCCCAATCTCCACTGGAAATCAAAAATATCTATCCATTTAAGATTTTCTGTAAGTTGGATTAATTTATCATCAAATTGGAAATAAAAAAAAAATACATAAGCTGTTAGAATAAGTTCTAGTAAACATATACATAGAGTATACCATCGATAGATCTTGTTCCCTTTGTAAGGAAAAAAGAAAATAAAAGAACCTGCAAATATGGGAAAAACAACAAGTATTGTTAACCAAGGAAAAAAATTCATGAATGATTAAGAGTGAAATACATTTTGACCAGAGAAACCCGTGCTCGAGATTATAGCTTTCATCGAGTACGGATTTTTTCGGTAAATAGGAATCAAATGATTCAGGTGGAACTTTTTGTAACGTATCAATAAGCTAGAGCCATGCTACGAGTTGTTTCAGGCCCTAGATAAACACGGATACTTAAAAAATCTGTTGGACAGGCAGATTCACATCTTTTACAACCTACACAATCTTCCGTTCTTGGTGCGGAGGCAATTTGCTTGGCTTTACATCCATCCCAAGGTATCATTTCCAATACATCCGTAGGACAAGCTCGCACACATTGAGTACATCCTATACAGGTATCATAAATTTTTACTGAATGTGACATTGAATTTCTAAATTAGAATTTTGAAAATTAAAAATTTTCGATCTGGTCAAAGTACTAAACGAGTCAATTATATTCTAGACACCAGATGAAGCAGTGGTTCATTAAAAATTTTTCAATAAATTGAAATAATTTTTATAATGGAATCTACTTAAAAAAAAGGCCAAAAGATTGAGAATTTGATCTCAACAATAGAATTACACGTACTAAATGCGAATTTTTTCACGAATTGGTTTTTCTTGTTTCACTAAGAATAATTCAATTCAAAAAGTTATTAAAACAAATAAAAGAATCAGTAAAAAAAATTCAATTAATAAATTTTTTAAAATAAAGTATAGAAATTAAGCTTTTTTGGATAGTTTATCTATGTGGTAAATATAACTAATTTTTTAATAAATTTGATTGATTAATACTAGTTGATTTTCTGTTATGATAAATGGATGAAACAATTGCTAATCCAATAGCAGCTTCAGCAGCTGCAATAGCTATAACAAAGATGGATAAAATGTCTCCTTTTAATTGTCGATTATCAAACATGTCAGAAAAAATTAAAAGATTTATATTAACGGAATTAAGTACAAGTTCAAGGCACATAAGTGCCCTAACCATGTTTCGACTTGTAATTAATCCATAGAGACCAATAGAGAATAAGTAAACACTCAAAAAAAGCATGTGTTCAAACATCATTAATTGACTCCTTAAATTTATATTTATAATTAATTATAAAAAAAAAATAAATATTTTGATTTACTATATTTTTATTTACAAAATATTGCTATTTATATTGCTATTTTATATTTTAGACTTACTTTTTTATTTCATATTTTTTTATACTTGCTTATTTTATATATTTTTTTTTAATTGAATATAAAACTTAATTGCTTAATATTTTCAATTGAATTGCTATTTACTTATTGAATTGCTATTTACTTAAATAACTATATTTATATAATAACTATATTTATATTTAGTTTTAGACCAAAAATTTAGAGTTTTTTTATTTAGAATTGAGAATTCTAAGAATTTGGAATCGTTCTAAGTATTTATTATTGTCGAGCCATAGTAATTGCACCTATCAAGGAAACTAAAAGAATTATAGAAATGAGTTCAAAGGGAAGAAAAAAATCTGTTGCTAAATGAATCCCAATTTGTTGAACGTTATTTATGAGGTCCTGTTCTATAATTTGGTTTGATCTTGTAGTCCAAAGAATCCCGTACCATGATGTATCTGGGATAGTAGTCATTAGTGAAAAAAGAATAGTTGTACAAACCAGTGAAGTTACCGCATCTCCAATGGTCCAAAGATAGGAATCTTTGGAATATTCTGAACCATTCATGAACATTACAGCAAATAAGATCAATACATTTATGGCTCCGACATAAATAAGGAGCTGTGCGGCAGCTACAAAATAGGAGTTCAATGAAATATAGAATAAAGATATAGAAATAAGAACCAATCCCAACGAAAAGGCAGAATAAATTGGATTGGTAAGTAATACTACCCCTAGACCCCCTAATACAAGAACTGATCCCAGAAATACCACAAGAATATCATGTATTGGTCCAGGTAAATCCATTATGTATAAAAAAAAAACAAAGAACTTAAAATATATCATGACCGTACTAAAAGGTCCAGGAAAGGAAAAGGGGTTACCCTCTTTTCTTCTTGTATATAATATAGTTTATGATCCATTTGTCATAGAATGAAATGGGAATATGGATTAATGTAAATAGAATCTTTATCCGAAAAAAGACTAGTTTGAATAGTGGTTCAAATGGTATATTTCGAAATCATCCCATCACGAAAAATAGATTCTCAGTTTCAATATTTTCGACAATCAATAGTTATTAGTTTTCTTTGTAGTTACTGACTAACCAAAAAAAATCTTAGTAATTAGTAATCGTTCTTGAATCAAAGGAATTCTCTTTGTCTCTTTGGATTTGAGTCGAATTCATAACAGTTTGAATTGTGTAATCTCCAATTATGGAGATTGGTAACCGACCTAAAGCAATTTGATTATAATTCAATTCATGACGATCATAAGTAGAAAGTTCATATTCTTCAGTCATTGATAAACAGTTTGTTGGACAATACTCGACACAATTACCGCAAAATATACAAACCCCGAAATCAATACTATAATTAAGCAATTGTTTCTTTTTAATATCTCTTTCCAATCTCCAATCAACAACGGGTAGATCTATCGGGCATACACGAACACATACTTCACAAGCAATACATTTATCAAATTCAAAGTGGATTCGACCCCGGAAACGCTCTGACATGATCGATTTTTCATAAGGATATTGAATAGTGACAGGTAAACGATTTGTGTGGGATAAGGTAATTATGAAACTTTGACCAATGTACCTTGCAGCTCGTATTGTTTGTTGACCATAATTCGTGAACCCAGTTACCATAGGGAACATATTGTAAATATCAATGAGAAAATGGGAGTTTCTTTCTCTTGTTTGAGAGAGATTATGAATCGAGAATCTTGTTATCGTATTCTGTTATTTATAGTGAGACAAGTTGAGAAGAAGTTGTTAATAACAGATTACCTAGAGAAATAGGTAAAAGAAATTTCCATCCAAGATTTAATAACTGGTCTATTCTCATCCTCGGTAAAGTCCATCTTGTTGTGATAGAAATTAAGAGAAAAAAATAAGCCTTAGCTAATGTAATAAAGATACCAATTGTCATTCCAAAAATTCCAACCATTTTATTTATTCTGAAAAGTTCAGGAATAGATATGTACGGAATAGAGAAATTCCACCCACCTAAGTAAAGAATTGTGACAAATAATGAAGAAACTAATAGATTTAGGTAAGAAGCAAGATAAAAGAGAGCATATTTGATACCCGAATATTCGGTTTGATAACCTGCTACTAATTCCTCCTCTGCTTCTGGTAAATCAAAGGGCAATCTCTCACATTCGGCTAGAGAAGAAATTAGAAAAACTAGAAAGCCTATAGGCTGACGCCACAGATTCCACCCCCAAAAACCATATTTGGACTGTGCTTCAACTATATCAACTGTACTTGAACTGTTAGATAATCATAGTCGAAAATAACATCACTGTTTTCATCGCTATTTCAAAACCGTACATGAAACCTCAGCTTCATACAGCTCCTCTATGGCCACAAAAAATGTAAGGACTAGTTCGGTATTATCGGCATCTTTCTTTGGGGTAGATAGAATAAAGATACATCGGAGAGTCCCAAGACCAATGGAATTCTGTCTGCTGGAATAATCAAAAAGTTGCTTCCGAATTGATCTTATCCTTTATAATGAGAATCTCTCTTTGTTCGGTAATAACTGAATCTTTCAATAAAATACTCGTTATATCAATAAATAGAAAGAATTAGGCATTAGTTCATGAATCATGATAAGAATTTTATATGTATGAATATGGAAGAAAGAATAAAGAAAGATTTTTTTTTATTATTCATTCCATATATGGCATTCCATTTCTTTTTTCCTCTTCTTCTGTCTCAGGGGAGGGTACTTCAAAAAAAAATAAAAGATTAATTCGTTCTTGATAGTCATTTCTTTAATCAGTGAATAGGAGCATACTCTAGATCGGAATCGTAGGGAAGTACTACTTGATCATTTCTACCAATTTCAAGTCCTTATTATGATTCGTTTTATGTGGAAAAACCTCTTTTTTGATACCTTACATTATCTCGATTACTAATCTTTTGTGTACCTTGGTGTTCCTAACTGTCCACTGACTTTTGATTGATCGCCGGTATAGTAATAAATACAAGAAAGTAGTAGAAACTCCATACAGTTGATCTTTTGTTTGCACCCGCTTCAAGATATGATGACTAATCAAAAAATCGGAATCTTGGGGTAAACAGGTTACGCTGCTTATGTTTACTTCAACTTGATTCTTGTACACAGGGAATGAGATTTTTTCTTCTTACTACAAATGGATAAGCTGTTTTGTTTCACTCATATAACTATCTGATTTAACTCATCAACCTGAATGCTGAATAAAAAAATGAGAATATCTATTTAATACATTGAACCTCTTTTTGTTCTTTGATTTCTAGAAGAAAAAGAGGTAAAAGTTCATATTCCAACGAATCACACGTAGAGATATTGATAATACACATAGAGTTAATGGTATTTCATAACTAATAGATTGAGCAGCAGCTCGTAGACCACCTGAAAAGGAATATTTATTATTCGATCCATATCCTGACATAAGAAGACCAATAGGAGCAATACTTGAAATGGCGATCCATAAAAAAACACCTATATCGAGATCAGCTAAAACAAGACGATACTCAAAAGGAATTACTAAATAGCTTAGTAGAACTGATATGACTGCTATAGACGGTCCAACACTAAACAGACGAATATCTCCTCGAGATGGGAGGAGATCCTCTTTCAAAAGTAATTTAGTCCCATCTGCTATAGCTTGAAGAATTCCCAACGGACCAGCATATTCAGGCCCAATACGCTGTTGGATCGCTGCAGATATTTCTCTTTCTAACCAAACAATTACTAGTACCCCTATTGTGATTCCCAATATCAGGGTCAAAATAGGTACAATCCATATCAGTCCATAGACTTCTTTGAAAAATCCCAATGTAGAGAAAGAATTGATAGTTTGTACTTCTGTCGTATCAATTATCATTTCAACGATCAACTTCTCCCATAATGATATCTATACTACCTAATATCGTCATGATATCAGCCAATTTCATTCTTTTAACTAGCTGAGGAAGAATTTGCAAATTGATAAAAGCGGGTGGACGAATTTTCCATCTCCAGGGGAAAACACTATTATCTCCTATCAAATAAATCCCTAATTCCCCTTTTGGGGCTTCCACTCTCACATAAAGTTCTTGTTTCGACAATTCAAAATTGGGTGAAGGTTTTTTACTTATAAATCTATATGCAAAATCATTCCATTCGTAATTCTTTGCTCTATCAAAGCGTCGGACTTCTAAATTCTCATAGGGTCCTCCAGGAATTCCCTCTAGAGCCTGTTGAATCATTTTTATGGATTCCCTCATTTCACCGATTCGTACTAAATAACGAGCTAATGAATCTCCTTCTTTTTGCCATTGGATTTCCCAATCGAATTCATTGTAACACTCATAATTATCAACTTTACGAAGATCCCATTGGATTCCAGAAGCTCGTAACATTGGCCCGGATAAACCCCAATTTACTGCTTCTTCTCCACGAATAATGCCCACTCCTTCCACTCGTTCCAAAAAAATGGGATTCCGTGTAATCAGTTTTTGATATTCAACAACTCCTGTTAAGAAATAATCGCAGAAATCGAAACATTTCTCTATCCATCCATAAGGTAGATCAGCAGCTACCCCCCCGATGCGGAAATAATTATGCATCATTCGCATACCTGTGGCGGTTTCGAATAGGTTGTATATCAATTCTCTCTCTCTGAAAATATAGAAGAAAGGAGTCTGTGCACCGATATCTGCCATAAAAGGTCCAAGCCATAACAAATGAGAAGCTATACGGCTCAATTCCAGCATAATAACTCGGATATAGCTAGCTCTTTGAGGTACTTGAACATTTTCCAATTTTTCTGGTGCATTTACCGTTATTGCCTCTGTGAACATAGTAGCTAAATAATCCCACCGTGTTACATAAGGTAGATATTGTATAATTGTTCGGTTTTCCGCTATTTTTTCCATTCCTCTGTGTAAATAGCCCAATATGGGTTCACAATCAATAACATCTTCACCATCGAGAGTAAGGATCAGTCGAAGAACACCATGCATTGATGGGTGGTGAGGACCCATATTGACTATCATGATATCTTTTCTTGTAACCGGTACAGTCATATCTTTTCTTCCTGAATTCATTATTCCATGAATTCCTCAAAGTGAGGCTCATCAAAATGAAAAATCGAATACTACTAAAAAAAATTCAAACAATGAAATTAACGAGTTTGTGGCTCTCGAATATTCAACTGATCAATTAATTTATTATAACGTACTCGATTTTTCTTTGACAAATAAGCCAGCAACCGTTTACGTTTTCCCAGAATTTTTCGTAGACCCCTTTCCGATAAAAAATCTTTTTTGTGCAATTCTAAATGGGAAGTAAGCCTCTGTATCTTATTGGTGAAACTGAATACTTGAAATTCAACAGAACCCTTATTTTCTTCTTGTGAAATAATAGGAGTGAATGAATTTTTGACCATAAAAAACCAAATTTTTCTATCTTTTTTCTTTCTTTTTCATGGATGATTTTTCCGATCAGGAAAAATCAAAAAATCAGAATTATGCCAGTTATTTGAATCTAGTATACACAAAAACTTGGATTGATTCATATACTACTTTCTTATTCTATCCAAATCAAATGGAGGATTTGATTTGGATAGAAGGAGATAGATCTCTTCAATCACTCTTTAACCTGCATTTGTAATATTTCATCTACAGATTCTCTTATACCAGGTATGGTACTATATTGATGAAAAGATTTTTCTTGTTTTTCTTTCAATTGAAATGTAGCATGTGTATTTTCGATAATCCTTTTTATCTTAAAAGTCTTAATATTTCATTTAAAATATATATAATTATTTTCAAAATATATATAATTATTAATTATTTTCAAAAGAAATTTAATAATAAATTTCATTATTTCTATCATGATATTGATGATAGAAATAATGAACTTAATTATGCTATTTAAGATAAAGAGGATTATCGAAAATATCAATTTTAAGATAAAGAGGATCATCGAAAGTATCAATTGAATTATCGAAAATACCGGTTTCAATCTAGGAATAATATTATTAATTATCTTAATTAAGATAATTAATAATATTATTCCTATACAAATATACACCGATATTATTAAAATCAATCTCATATCTTGAGATTGGATTGATTTTATCATATTTCGAGAATTCTTGACGATCCTCAAAATAAATTCCTTTTTGAGGTTATTTCGATTTCTCATACGGCCCTCCTTTATCAAATTCATCTGCTTCTTGTGATTCGATAAATTCTTCAGAATCTTTTGAAGCAGACGCAAGGTTTTTTCTAAGAATCTCATAGGGATCAGTAGAAACCATATTCTCATCCATAGAATCCCAAGTACCCGAATCAATAAAAGATTCGATTCGATCGAAACTCTCCATTTGTAAATGAAATCCACAATGTTGACAAATATATTTGTTTTTTTGCGCATATTGTTTGTAAATGGATGTCTCACAATTTTTACAAAAAGTCCATAAATGACCGAATGGCGCAAATACATCCTTTGGATCAACTGGCTCCTCTGGTTCCTCTGGCTCCTCTGGCTCCTCTGGCTTAAGATTATTTTGGTATTCTGAATTTCTATTATCATAAGCACTCTGAGCAATAGAAAAATACTTTTTTATATCTTTTATTACAAAATTGTAAAGTTTGTCCTTTTCGTGGATTTTCAATCTTAAAACTAGAAATGCTTTAATTAAAATAGGATATCCTATCATCAATTCAAAAATTTTGGGATGAACGGGTAGGTTATATTCTTGATCTTGGTTATAAATATATAAATCGCTGTATGAACATAAAAGAAAAAAACGAATCAAAGAATCATAATTGTCTTTTTGAAAACATGTACGTACTATTACGGAATAATAAAACTTATCTGAAAAGCTGCTATTTCTAACTTGAACTTGTTCCATACGAGTCTCCTTTATTCATTAGAAAATAAGATAAAGTGAGTTCTAATATACGATATAAGATCGTTTATTATCAGAACTCAGACGGGATAAAATCCCATATTATCGGTTGGCTTTAGCTTACCCAATTTCTTAAGTATCGAGGTCAGAATAAATACAATAATTCAGAATGGAAAAAAGACAAAATCGCTCGATTGCTTTAATTAAAATAGGATATCCTATCATCAATTCAAAAATTTTGGGATGAACGGGTAGGTTATATTCTTGATCTTGGTTATCAATATAGAAATCGCTGTATGAACATAAAAGAAAAAAACGAATCAAAGAATCATAATTGTATTTGTCTAATTAATAGCTCTTATAGAATTCGTATAAATGTAGGAAGCCCTCGCAAAAATCATCTATATCCGTTTCTTCTGAAAAATCAAAAACGGTTTCAAAAATTATTAGGGCCTCCGCATCGACCAAATCACGGACCGTCCTCATACCCAAAGTTGAGTTACCCAAAGTTGAGTAAAGGAGTGCGCCCACTCTCTGGCCGAAGAAAAATTCAACGGTAAATCTCTCATACGGACACTCTCGTCTTTTTAAAGTCGAGAGCTTTTTCTCAAAACTAACAAACACCTGTAACCACATCCTAAGATCTTCGTTCATACGAGTCTCCTTTTTTATCAAAAAATAATATCTGAATTCTGAATTTTTTTCAGAAAACAGACGGGATAAAATCCCATTTCTTCATTTGATTTCTTTTATTTTTATGTATTAAAAAAAAAACAAACTAACATTCATATTCTTATTATATCAAATAATAAGAGATAATACAATAATTCAGAATGGAAAAAAGACAAAATCGCTCGATTGCTTTAATTAAAATAGGATATCCTATTAAAATAGGATATCCTATCATCAATTCAAAAATTTTGGGATGAACGGGTAGGTTATATTCTTGATCTTGGTTATCAATATAGAAATCGCTGTATGAACATAAAAGAAAAAAACGAATCAAAGAATCATAATTGTATTTGTCTAATTAATAGCTCTTAAAGAATTCGTATACTTTGAGGAAGCTCTCGTGAAATTTTTTTCTATCCGTTTCTTCTGAAAAATCAAAAACGGTTTCAAAAATTATTAGGGCCTCCGCATCGACCAAATCACGGACCGTCCTCATACCTAAACTTGAAAAAAGGAGTTCGCCCACTTTCTGGCCGAAGAAACATTCAACCGTAAAATTTTGATACGGACACTCTCGTCTTTTTAAAGTCGAGAGCTTTTTATCAAAATCATCAAAAATTCGTAACCACTGTAACCACATCCTAAGATCTTCGTTCATACGAGTCTCCTTTATTCATTAGAAAATAAGACGTTAGTGAATTCTAATATACGATATAAGATCATTTATTATCAGAACTCAGACGGGATAAAATCCCATATTATCGGTTGGCTTTAGCTTTCTTAAGTATCGAGGTCAGAATAAATACAATATATGAAAATAAAGAAAGTGTCAAAGAAAGAAAAGGAGAAGACCCATTAAAAGAAAGAATCATTCTTTTTTCCAGACAGATGAGTCTTCTTTATTAGTTTTAGGGATATAAAAATACTCGAAATCTTATTATTTATCATATCAGAGTTCATTTCAAAAAGATTTTCTCACTTATCAAAAAAGTTTTTGATTATCTTGAAAATAAGGATTAGAATCAATATAATCAAAAATCTGCGATAAAAGATTTTGAATTGAAAATCAATACGAAATCTCAAAAAAATGAATCGGAATACAAAAAAACCGCTATACATTAATTCCATTAACTCATCTTCGTTAATGGACATTAATGTATAGGCTAGCATAAGCCCGTGAATGAGCTTAGCATATTGGTCAATTTGGTTTTCTAAATGAATATTCCGAAATTTGAACATTTTCAAAATGCATCCTATAAAATAGAGAAAAATCTCTATCACGAATTTATAGAACACATAGAAAAAAATGTACAATTCGAAATTATTCGTGAAAGAATCAAGTTCCACGATATAAAATCGTGGATCAAACCAAAATGAGCAAAACATAATAAAAAATATAACAAAACGATTCCATAAATCGAATAGAAATGCAGATAATATTTTTAGCATAAACCTCCTCTATTTTTAGAAAAATGAAAGATACCGTGGAACGCCAATAATTCACTAAGAACACCTTTGAAAAGATTACGCGGTACAATTGAATCCAACGAGCCCTTTTCCAATAAGTATTCAGCTTCCTGTACACCCTCGGGTACTTCGATCTTCATTACTTCTTCAATCACTCTTTTACCTGCAAATGCAATGGTTGCATCTGGTTCACCAATAATTATATCGCCAAGCATTCCAAAACTGGCTGTGACACCACCTGTTGTAGGCGATGTCAGAAGTGACACTAAAAATAAGTTTTCATGGAATTGAAAATTCAATAAAGTCGAAGATATTTTACCCATCTGCATTAAGCTGAAACTTCCTTCTTGCATACGAGCTCCTCCAGAAGCACAACAAATGATGAGAGGTAAGGATTTTCTCGTAGCATATTGAATTAGACGGGTTATTTTTTCACCCACTACCGATCCCATACTTCCTCCGATAAACTCAAAATCCATAACCGCAAGTGCTACAGGGATACCGTCGAGTTGACCTATTCCTGTTTGAACAGCGTCAGTCAAACCTGTTTTTCTTTGATAAGAATCGACCTTATCCATGTAAGGTATATCTTCTTCAGATTCTGTTGATTCTTCTGATTCTTGTGATTCATCAGATTCTGTTGATTCTTCTGATTCTTCATATTTTGTTGATTCTTCTGATTCTTCATATTTTGTTGATTCTTCTGATTCTTGTGATTCCTCAGATTCTGTTGATTGTTCTGATTCTTCATATTTTGTTGATTCTTCTGATTCTTCATATTTTGTTGATTCTTCTGATTCTTGTGATTCCTCAGATTCTGTTGATTCTTCTGATTCTTGTGATTCCTCAGATTCAGTTGATTCTTCTGATTTTATTGATTTTTTTGAATTTTGATTAGCATCTTCATCATAAGCAAGGTTTTTTTCTTTTTCTTCTATTTCTGCTTTTGTTTCTATTTCTGCGAGAAGAAATAGTTGCTCTATTTCGTTTCGAGTATATTTCTTTCCAATCAATTTGTTGAATTCCTCTTCATCTGATTCGAGTTTATCTTCATTCATTTTATCCAGTTCCTCTTGATCTAAATCTAGTTCTTCTTCAAGTAATTCTTTCTCTATATTTTTTCGTTTCTCTTCCATTTGTTCTCCACTTGTAATCATCTTTTTGAGTTTATTTTGTTTCATCTTTTTTGATTCCTCCGAAAGATATTTGATTCATTATATGTCCTGCAAAAAAAATACGGAGTGTTGATAACGATTTGTTTTATATTATACCATGACTTTTGTATATCCATACGCAGATATTTCTGAAAAATTTGTTGAAATATCAAAAAGAAATCCTTTTCATCCCTTTCTCTCAAAAAGAGATTTTCTTCTTCATATTCATAAGAGGGGCAAAATTTGAAAAAAATCAATCAAATGAAGACAAGCTTCACGAAGTGCTTCTACAGGAGTCAAACTTCCATTCGTGCATATCTCGAGAAATAGTATTTCCTCGGAGTCAATTTTTTTTTTAAGCGGATCATAATACTGTTTATTAGCATGATACGTATAATTGACCTGTAGCACAGGAGTAAATGTGCTATCTATGGGAAAAGTAAAACTGCAATTTTCATCGCTATAATCGCCATATTTGACATTGTCATTGACGACACTTCTTTTTACATTTCCATTGAAACTTCTACTTTCAAATCCATTAATTCCCCTATGATTTCTAATCTTCGAAGCAGTATCTAAGTGTCGAGGGTGATACCCTCTATCTCGTTCTAATATCAATTCAATTGATAAATCTATTGGTCCTGTTATATACGCAATAGGTTGGTCTTCGTTGACTATGTGAACAAAATCCGGTAGGTTTATATTTTTGGCAGTAAAAAGCATTGGACCACTCTCCGAAATCGATATCGATGCTTTGATAACTTGATTGGTGAGGCTTTTCAAGACAATTGTCTTGAGATTTTGTAATATTTCATCTACAGATTCTCTTATACCAGGTATAGTACTATATTGATGAAAAGATTTTTCTTGTTTTTCTTTCAATTGAAATGTAGCATGTGTTATACGTGTTCCTTTTATTTCTGCAAGTAGAACTCTTCGTATGGTAGTACCTAATATATTAGCCTGACCTTCCTTAAGCGACGATAGCATGAAACGACCATAATGTAAACTACGACTTTGGCGGATAAAGGAAACAGATTTCCATTCATGTTTATTGGTCATAGGTTCGATTGCACCTCTCTTAGTATTTATAAAAAAATAAAAGTTTCATGATTGTATGGCTGAGGGTATAATAGTTGATGCCCGAGACCAAGTGACTATTATTTCTCTCTCCTCCCCCATTTTGATTTTTTCAAATGTTTCCGATAAATGCTTAGCTACAAATCTTTTCTTTACTACAATTCTTTTTTTGACAATTCTTTTTTTTTCACCTATCACAGCTGATTACTCCTTTTTTTGCATGGTAAAGATTGATTGTTATTCTATGTCCTATAGATCTATCAAAAACAGGTCTAAATACATCATAACATGGAACCAAGGCCCTTGTAGAACCTTGGTATTTCTTAAATTGAAAAAAAGAACATAAAGAAACTTCCTTCTTTATATTCTTTTTATTCTTTTTTTCATCTCTTCTAAAAAACAAAAACAATAATAGACTTTCGAGAATTCACGATTGAATTCTTGTATATTGTTTTGAGGAAACAGTGAGACTCGATTATATAGATCGTCAAAATCTATAAGATCTTTCAGGGTGTTTAATTCGGCTTCCTTAAGAAGCCTTGATACATCCCGTCCAAAAAATTGAGCAATTTCAAAAGTATGGAATTCGAAGACATTTTCCATCTTCTTCAAACGCGAAATCTTTTTAAGTAGAGTGAATTGAAAGGACTTTTTGATGCTAGATTCTTTTGCGGGGCTAGAATCTGCTTTGCTTAACCAATAAAGATGTGCTTGGTTTAAGGAATACAGATGATTATAAAGGTTTTCGAATCCACCAAGGAATGAATATATATCGTTTCCAGAGAAGTAGATTAAAGAATAAAAATCTCTACAATCTATGAGGTCCTGAAACGTTTTTAGAGATTTTTTCTGAAAAATCTTGAATATTTTGCGTGGAAAGAATTCAGCAAGGTTATCTACTTGTTTTGTATTTAACTGCACTTCCAAGATTTTGATCCTGGCCATATTATCCAAAATACGCCAAAATTTACGATTGAAATTTTGCCTGTCAATCGTAGACCAGTCAACATTTAAATTTTCTCTTTTATCCCCAGACGAGAAAACATTTAAATTGATATGTAGATAAACATCCTGGAACTCGCGGCGACTAAGACTAAAAATACAGATCAATCCCGAAGAAAATAAGTCCTGGATTTGGTAGGAAGCGAATGCTTCTTCCGTCTCCAGAGTCCGCAAGTGAATAATCATATCAACAAGAACAGATTGATAAGATTTTTTGGTTTTTGTCATATGTTCGATTGCACCTCTCTAAAAAATAAAAAAATAAAAGTTAAAGATATTAAATAAAAAAATAAAAGTTTCATGAATGTTTGGCCAACCATTGAGGGTAGAATAGTTGATGCCCGAGACCAAGTGACTATTAGTTCTCTCTCCTCCCCCTTTTTGATTTTTTCAAATGTTTCCGATAAATGCTTAGCTACAAATCTTTTCTTTACTACAATTCTTTCTTTGACAATTCTTTCTTTGACAATCCTTTTTTTGACAATCCTTTTTTTGACAATCCTTTTTTTTTCACCTATCACAGCTGATTACTCCTTTTTTTGCATGGTAAAGATTGATTGTTATTCTATGTCCTATTATAATAATTCAACAATTCTTTGTCAATAGTCAAAAATCTATCTTTTATTCACTTGAATAAGCAAACGTGAAAATCCATGATTTCTTGTCTTCATTCCTTTTTCTTCTATTTGATACACAGATTCTATTTGATACATAGATTGAAAGGCTTTTTTGATAGAGTAAGACAGAATGGATTCAAAAAAAAAGATGTCTGACATATATATTCGAGAGATTCATATATTATTCATATATTGATGATATGGAAATATCATCTTGCATATATATTATAGTATAATATAAAAATATTGATAATATGAGAATACTATCTTGCATATATGAAATGAGACGACACTACAACGAAGTTCCGAGAGTTACGAAGTAAGCTTGGGACTTATATTGTTTATTGGTTGAGAACAAAAGTTGAACTCTAAGAGGTAGAATCTGCCGTTGTTCCTCAGTAGCTCAGTGGTAGAGCGGTCGGCTGTTAACTGATTGGTCGTAGGTTCGAATCCTACTTGGGGAGATTGGATTAGTTCTTAATGAAAGAATAAAGAATTTCATTAAATAAAGGCTTTGCCTTAGCAGGAGGTAACCCCTTCCTCATCTTTATTTCTATTGCAAAAGAGCTTCTTTTATCAAATTATGTTCTATAATAATGGATATTCTTAATAAGGAAGAAGGCTTTTTGGCTATGCTACTAATAATTATTACTTAATTCAAGAATAAATGTATAACTTTGTATTTAGGTATTTATTTTGATTTAGGTTTTTATTTGATTTTATTGGTATTGCAAAGATTTTTTCTCAATATTCGAAACCCTCATACAAGGGCCTTGGTTCCATGTTATGATGTATTTAGACCTGTTTTTGATAGATCTATAGGACATAGAATAACAATCAATCTTTACCATGCAAAAAAAGGGGGGGGGAAATAAAAAAAAAAAGATAAAAAAAATAATTTTTTACTTTCGCAACCCTTGACAAATTGAATTTTATTTATTAAGCTATTATATCAATTTTAAAACTACCAACTAAAAAAAAAAAGGGAGAAATTAATTTATGCTAACAAATAAAACGGGAATTTCCACAAGGCGTTTTGGAATTTTATTCAAAAGAATAAAAGTACTTTTGAATTTCACAAGACGGGTTAGGATTTTTTTCAAAAGAAGAAAAGTACTTTTTATTGTAAAAAAAAAACTACTTCTTTTAGTAAAAAGAATTCTAATTCTACTATTTTTGGTAATAGTAACTCGATCTCGAGTAATAGTCACTTGGTCTCGGGTATCAACTATTATACCTGGCCCTACATTTTCTTTTTTTGGAAACACTAACACAGGTGAAATCGAACCTGTGACCAATAAACATGAATGGAAATCTGTTTCCTTTATCCGCCAAAGTCGTAGTTTACATTATGGTCGTTTCATGCTATCGTCGCTTACGAAAGGTCAGGCTAATATATTAAATACTAGAATCCGCAGAGTTCCACTTGCAGAAAAACAAAAAAAATCTTTTCATCGATATACGGAATCTGTGAATGAAAGATTCAAAAAAGAAGCTTTGGCAACACAGAGATCAATTCCCTGGAATCCTTTATTTTATCTAGATTTTGATCGAGAGGAAGTCAATCAAAATATACTAAATTTTGATAATCCATTATCTCAAGAATTAAAGCCGGATGATTTGGACGACGAGGAATTGGTTCAATTGATTCGACAGAGATCTACTCCAAGCCAGATTGAGAGGATCTGGAATGACATCGAGGAACAATTCCAATCGTCCGAGGAGGACGACGAGGAAGAGGAATTGGTTCAATTTGAGAGGATCTGGAATGACTTCGAGGAACAATTCCAATCGTCCGAGGAGGACGACGAGGAAGAGGAATTGGTTCAATTTGAGAGGATCTGGAATGACTTCGAGGAACAATTCCAATCGTCCGAGGAGGACGACGAGGAAGAGGAATTGGTTCAATTGATTCGACAGAGATCTACTCCAAGCCAGATTGAGAGGATCTGGAATGACATCGAGGAACAATTCCAATCGTCCGAGGAGGACGACGAGGAACTAGATTTAGATCGAGAGGAAGTAATACTAAATAATGACAACCCATTATATGAAGATGAGCAAATACAGCCGGCAGTAATACTAAATTTTGGTAATCCATTATATGAAGAATTAAAGCCGGATGATTTGGACGACGAGGAACTAGATTTAGATCGAGAGGAAGTAATACTAAATAATGACAACCCATTATATGAAGATGAGCAAATACAGCCGGCAGTAATACTAAATTTTGGTAATCCATTATATGAAGAATTAAAGCCGGATGATTTGGACGACGAGGAACTAGATTTAGATCGAGAGGAAGTAATACTAAATAATGACAACCCATTATATGAAGATGAGCAAATACAGCCGGCAGTAATACTAAATTTTGGTAATCCATTATATGAAGAATTAAAGCCGGATGATTTGGACGACGAGGAACTAGATTTAGATCGAGAGGAAGTAATACTAAATAATGACAACCCATTATATGAAGATGAGCAAATACAGCCGGCAGTAATACTAAATTTTGGTAATCCATTATATGAAGAATTAAAGCCGGATGATTTGGACGACGAGGAACTAGATTTAGATCGAGAGGA